ATATTAGACGTACATCAAAATGAAATAGCACTCGAATTTTCGATTTTTTCTCTACACCCATTTGTATGCATTTCGATCAACCCAAAAGAATTGCAAGCCCAACTGCTTGAATTCTCTATCTCTTCTTATGCTTATGGATATGGATCCGGGGGCCCTTCGAAAGAATTAATGTAGGAAGAATCGTACGGGCATAATATCATAATATACCATATAAATACCATATCATATATTCTATAAATAGAATAATAAAAGAAAAATCTTTAATAGAGGATTAAATAGAAGAATCTAATAAATAGAAGAATCTAATACTAATCTAATACTACTAATATATCTAATAATATATCTAAGAAATAATACTAATAAAGAATATATAAAGAATATATAAAGAATATATAGATATAGATAAACTAGAGCAAGTCAAGTTTTTTTGAAGCTTTCGCAAAACGATCACAATTGATACAAGTAGATTTTTCAGTAAAGTACTAAATTAGTAATATTCCTAGCTCTAAAGCCCACTCCTTCCCCATACTACAAGTGAAAGAGAAAATGTAAACACTACCATTAAAGCAGCCCAAGCGAGACTTACTATATCCATGTGAATGATGTCCCCTATTGAAGGAATTCTTCCATTATTGATTCATAATCATAGTGGAATGAATGGTGCAGAGTCAAAATAGGATTCTTACTTACGGCTCTTTATGAAACAATTTCATAAATCCACTCATAAAAATTTCCTAGATTTCTTATTCAATAGAATTCTATTGAAATAGAAAGAATTGAAAAAAAAAGAAAATAGAATAAGAAAAAATCAAATAAAATATACAAAAAATATACAAATATAAAGAAAAATAGAATGAAAGAAAATAGAAAATATAAGATATAAGAAAAAAAAGAAGAGCCATTAAACCATTCTGATTCAATTTATTAGCAGCACTCAGAGCCTCTAGTGAGTCTGGATACAAATCAGTTCTTTCCACAATTATTAAATGAATTTATCATCAGCCTATCCAATCTAATCTCATCGCAGACAGAGTTAGTAGACACTACCTCAATATTGAAATATTAAGGAAGTTCTAGTGTAAAATAATTAGGGAGTCTTTATAGTCTTTTTTAGAATCCTTTCTTACCAAAATGGAGTGTCTCTTAGGAACCTTTGTATACCAAGATTTCCGACTTCTTACTTTATTCTTACTTTCATAGTTCTGATGCCCAGAATGATTCTCACTATTTCTTTTATTTGATTCAATTCAGAATAGCCCAAACCAATCATTAAGAAGATTGGGTTGCTTCAGATTTATTGGTACCTGTTTGAGCCACACTCAGAACCCAGATTTTGAGAAAAAAGATGACAGTCTTTTTTTTATAGGCCCTACGGGTTCTCAAAATAAAGTATCGACAGACCTAGCCCCTGCCTATGCTTTTGCGGGACAAGGATTCGTCAAGTTCAATCAACAGGATTAAGAAATTCCAAGTCTTTTTTTGTTGATCAGGCGACACCCAGATTCGAACTGGGGATAAAGGATTTGCAGTCCCCCGCCTTACCACTTGGCCATGCCGCCAAATTCCATCCAAAATGGATAAAGAAATAAAGAAATTATATATTCTTATCTTTCTAGAATTTCTAGAATCCTATTTATTATTTCTTTATTATTATTCTATTTCTATTCCTCTCCTCATTTTGTTTTGATTTGAATTTTTTACTTTCTTCATTCCTTTTATTTTTGGATCTTGAATCCCATTGTACTTATCTTTTTCCAAAAAAGAAATCCTCCTTTTTATTGGATCCTGTTTCTATTCTTTTCTTCGATTGATTTTATCTCAAGACACGCGTCGCTTAAAAACTTACCTTCTCTTTTCACTTTTCTCTAGATTTGATAGAAAAGTGAAAAGATTCCCGGCCCCGGTCACAGCACAGACTGTAAAATGCAGGGCAATTTAGAATAATTCACTCTTTATTTCATTAACTATTTACTTATTACTCTTTTACTCTTACTTACTTTTCTTACTTTGAATTAGTGAACAGCTCTTAATTTTGTATCTCCATTTGTATTATCTTAATGGATGCAAAATCCAATTGATTTACGACTAATCATTATCAATTACATTATCAATTCTAATTATAAGAAAATATATGTGTATATGTAAACCCCAGAACAGTGTAAACTCCAGAACAGATATTTTTATACGTGGATACCGAGCCCGGGTCTATTTCTTATGCACATATCCTATCCCTATATAGGATCATCGTGCTTGAATATTTCATTGAATATGAATAGAAGATAGACATTATGATAGAGTGCGACCGAACCTATGTTGCACCAAGTTCAATTATGATAAAAGATGTGATATACGGATAGCTAGATAGCTATATTGGCATGTACTTCCTAAAGATGACTCCTATGACTATATACGTACGCAATTCCATTGTATTTTAGAAATTCTACTACCAAACAAAAAAAGATTTGCGAATTCCTTTTTGAACATTCAATTGCGTGTGCTAAAAAAAGAGAAACTCTATGCTGTTTTCTTATGTTTTTATTTTATCTTATTCATAGAGAGCAGATTCAATCCTGAATTCATTGATTTTTTATTTTTTTGTACCCTGATCGTAATATCATAATAAAAGAATTAGGTATAAATTGGATCAATTTAGATATCCGATAAAAGACTCCATCAGCCTAAGTGACAGAATTTTTCCCAGGAATGCTTTATCAATTTCCATTTCTTTCTATTTGTACCTGGCTCAAGCTCAAATTCGAATTTGCATCGAAAATGCCCTCCATTTCTCTGTCTTGCTTCCGTTCATATGTATGATATATATGGATGGAGTTGACTAAAATTTTATGTGATTCAGTAAACAGAATATCCATTCCATCATTGCTAGATCAATAGGTAGGGTTCGATGAATAGTGAGCCAAGCCAATAATGGGATTTTTTCAATAAAGAGGAAACTTCAGATTAAGATGCTCCAGAATGGAAATGAGGGAATGTCCACAATACCTGGATTTAGTCAGATACAATTTGAGGGATTTTGTAGGTTCATTAATCAGGGCTTGACGGAAGAATTTCATAAGTTTCAAAAAATTGAAGATAGAGATCAAGAAATTGAATTTCAATTATTTGTGGAAACATATCAATTGGTAGAGCCCTTGATAAAAGAAAGAGATGCTGTGTATGAATCACTCACATATTCTTCTGAATTATATGTACCCGCGGTCTTAATTTGGAAAACCGGTAGAAATATGCAAGAACAAACCGTTTTTATTGGAAACATCCCTATAATGAATTCTTTTGGAACCTCTATAGTAAATGGAATATACCGAATTGTGATCAACCAAATATTGCAAAGTCCCGGTATTTACTACCGTTCAGAATTGGAACATAACGGAATTTCTGTCTATACCAGTACTATAATATCGGATTGGGGGGGAAGGTCGGAATTAGAAATTGATAGAAAAGCAAGGATATGGGCCCGTGTAAGTAGAAAACAAAAAATATCTATTCTAGTTCTATCATCAGCTATGGGTTCGAATATAAGAGAAATTCTAGATAATGTTTGTTACCCTGAGATTTTCTTGTCTTTCCCGAATGATAAAGAGAAAAAAAATATTGGGTCAAAAGAAAGTGCTATTTTGGAGTTTTATCAACAATTTGCCTGCGTAGGGGGGGATCCGGTATTTTCTGAGTCCTTATGCAAGGAATTACAAAAGAAATTTTTTCAACAAAGATGTGAATTAGGAAAGATTGGTCGACGAAATATGAACCGGAGACTGAATCTTGATATACCCCAAAACAATACTTTTTTGTTACCTCGAGATCTATTGGCTGCTGTGGATCATTTGATTGGAATGAAATTGGGAATGGGTACACTTGACGATATGAATCACTTGAAAAATAAACGTATTCGTTCTGTAGCAGATCTATTACAGGATCAATTCGGATTGGCTCTTGTTCGTTTAGAAAATACGGTTCGAGGAACTATATGTGGAGCAATCAGGCATAAATTGATACCGACTCCTCAAAATTTGGTAACTTCAACTTCATTAACAACTACTTATGAATCGTTTTTTGGCCTACACCCCTTATCTCAAGTTTTGGATCGAACTAATCCGTTGACACAAATTGTTCATGGGCGAAAATGGAGTTATTTGGGTCCTGGAGGATTGACGGGGCGAACTGCTAGTTTTCGGATACGAGATATCCACCCGAGTCACTATGGACGTATTTGTCCTATTGACACGTCCGAAGGAATCAATGTTGGACTTATTGGATCATTAGCTATTCATGTGAAGGTTGGTTATTGGGGATCTATAGAGAGTCCGTTTTATAAATTATCTGAGAGATCAAAAGAGGCACAGATGGTTTATTTATCACCAAATAGAGATGAATATTATATGGTAGCAGCAGGAAATTCTTTGGCCTTGAATCGGGGTATTCAAGAACAACAGGTTGTTCCTGCTCGATATCGTCAAGAATTCCTGACTATTGCATGGGAAGAGATTCATCTTAGAAGCATTTTTCCCTTCCAATATTTTTCGATTGGAGCTTCCCTCATTCCTTTTATCGAGCATAATGATGCGAATCGAGCTTTAATGAGTTCTAATATGCAGCGCCAAGCAGTTCCCCTTTCTCGGTCCGAGAAGTGCATTGTTGGAACTGGGTTGGAAGGCCAAACGGCTCTAGATTCGGGGATTTCAGCTATAGCCGAACGCAAGGGAAAAATCATTTATACTGATACTCAAAAGATCATTTTCTCAAGTAATGGGGATACTCTAAGCATTCCATTAGTTATGTATCAACGTTCCAACAAAAATACTTGTATGCATCAAAAAACTCAGGTTAAGCGGGGTAAATACATTAAAAAGGGACAAATTCTAGCGGGTGGTGCGGCTACAGCTGGTGGGGAACTCGCTTTAGGAAAAAATGTATTAGTAGCTTATATGCCATGGGAAGGTTACAATTTTGAAGACGCAGTACTAATTAGCGAACGTCTGGTCTATGAAGATATTTATACTTCTTTTCACATCCGGAAATATGAAATTCAGACTCATGTAACAAGCCAAGGTCCTGAAAGAATCACTAAGGATATTCCGCATTTAGAGGCTCGTTTACTCCGAAATTTAGACAGAAATGGAATTGTGATGCTGGGATCTTGGATAGAAACAGGTGATATCTTAGTAGGTAAATTAACACCTCAGACAGCGAGCGAATCTTCATATGCCCCGGAGGATAGATTATTACGAGCTATACTTGGCATTCAGGTATCCACTTCAAAAGAAACTTCTCTAAGACTACCTATAGGGGGAAGGGGTCGAGTTATTGATGTGAGATGGATCCATAGAAAAGGGGTTTCCAATTATAATCCAGAAAGGATTCGTGTATATATTTCACAGAAACGTGAAATCAAAGTAGGTGATAAAGTAGCTGGAAGGCATGGGAATAAGGGTATAATTTCTAAGATTTTGTCTAGACAAGATATGCCCTATTTGCAAGATGGAACGCCCGTTGATATGGTATTCAATCCATTAGGAGTCCCCTCACGAATGAATGTGGGACAGATATTTGAATGTTCGCTCGGGTTAGCGGGGGATCTGCTAAAGAAACATTATAGAATAGGGCCCTTTGATGAGAGATATGAGCAAGAGGCCTCAAGAAAACTAGTGTTTTCTGAATTATATGAAGCCAGTAAGCAAACAACAAATCCATGGGTATTTGAACCCGAATATCCGGGAAAAAGCAGAATCTTTGATGGAAGAACAGGAGATCTTTTTGAACAACCTGTTCTAATAGGAAAGTCCTATATCCTAAAATTAATTCATCAAGTTGATGATAAAATCCATGGACGTTCCAGTGGGCATTACGCACTTGTTACACAACAACCCCTTAGAGGGAGGGCCAAACAAGGGGGACAAAGAGTAGGAGAAATGGAAGTTTGGGCTCTAGAGGGATTTGGTGTTGCTCATATTTTACAAGAGATGCTTACTTATAAATCTGATCATATTAGAGCTCGTCAAGAAGTACTTGGTGCTACGATTATTGGATCAACAGTACCTAACCCAGAGGGTGCTCCAGAATCTTTTCGATTGCTCGTTCGAGAACTACGATCTTTGGCCCTAGAACTGAATCATTTCCTTGTATCTGAAAAGAACTTCCAGATGAATAGGAAGGAAGCTTGATCTCAATGAATCAGAATTTCTATTCTATGATCGACCAGTATAAACATCAACAACTTCGAATTGGACCAGTTTCCCCTCAACAAATCAAGGCTTGGGCAAAAAAGATTCTACCCAATGGAGAGATAGTTGGAGAGGTGACAAAACCCTATACTTTTCATTATAAAACTAATAAACCGGAGAAAGATGGATTGTTTTGTGAAAGAATTTCTGGACCCATAAAAAGTGGGATTTGTGCTTGTGGAAATTACCGAGGGATTGGGGCTGAAAAAGAAGACCCGAAATATTGTGAAGAATGCGGGGTGGAATTTGTTGATTCTCGGATACGAAGGTACCAAATGGGATACATCAAACTGACATGTCCAGTGACTCATGTGTGGTATTTGAAACGTCTTCCTAGTTATATTGCGAATCTTTTAGATAAGCCCCTTAGGGAATTAGAGGGCCTAGTATATTGCGATGTGTGATTTGATCGAAATTTTCATTTGACAGATTTGGACTGAGAAACTGTCATCCCATTTAATCTGATTGGGATGCCCCCGGCTCTGACATGTATCTTGGGAGGAGGAACATGAAGCTCAGAATTATGGGTGCATTCAAGACTTAAAAATGGAAGAAAAGGGGAATTGATCCATGGTCGATTCCGTAACAGATAATATAGGAATAGTTAGTTATACCTCGTGAAAAAAAGACTTTTTGTGGAATTAGACATTCCATTTCTTTGAGAAAGAAAATCTCAAGCGCAAGTGAATATGGCATGGTTACGGGAGCTTATCTATCGCATATATGCTTCAAGGGATATCATGGCACATAACCATCGAGGTGAGTAGAGACCTAAAAAAGATCGAATGAAACAATACAATATATAGACAAATAAATCCTTTACGAGTCCCACAATATTCCTTTCAGGGGATTCATCATTTGAGGGGAAGTAGACTACTCAATAACTTCACATTTCCCTTTTTTCGTAAACAACATAAAAGAAAGGAAAAAGGGTTAGAGTGAAAATAAAAAAAAAAAAAGATAAGAATGAATCAATGAAAGGCTGGTCCTTACTGGGAACTTGAGTAAAGAGTAGCTTTTTGTAGGGTTTTCTCGAACAAAGTTTAAAAAGAAGAATAACCCCTTTCTTTATTTGGTGTAACTACTTGAGCCGGATGAGAGGAAACCTTCACGTCCGATTGTGAGGGGGGGATCCAATACTATAGGAACCTATCTCAATTTTTCTTTTGCTAGGTCCATAGCTAAAAAACCTACTTTCTTACGATTACGAGGTTCATTCGAATATGAAATCCAATCCTGGAAATACAGCATCCCACTCTTTTTT